TCCGGAACTCTATGATGTGGAAAGACAGAATATAGAACCTAAAAGGATAATTGAAGTGGTTCGTCTTCGAATCGACTTTTTGACCCCCCAAAAAAACAAAAAGACTAAAAAAAAAGTAAATTCAAGTAAAAGTTTTCGTTTTTCGATAGATCCTTTCGATGTATCGTGGAACACTTTTTTATTATTATTCGATATCGTATGGGCAATTAATTAACCTATTACTAGACTGAATGCAATCACTTAAAATAAGTAATAAGGTATTATCAGGTCGTTCGCTTCCCCCAAAATAAAATGGATTAGATCCTATTGAAAAAGAAAAGAAATGATCAAAAAATTGAAGTTATTTGCAAATCGAATTCTGTCATTCCAACTAAAATTCAATTTGAGTTTTGAATGAAGTTACATGATACACTTCTTATTACTATTACTTTAGTCAACTCCCAAATTGGACAAAGAATCTGTTGACGTTGATTCGGAATCACAGGATTGGTCGATGTCACATCTGATGAATCAATTTATTTTACCTATGTCACTCTATCTCTTTTTTAGTATTATCTATACTGACTGATGAATCAAAAATTTTCCATTGGAACTAAACTAATTCTTTTAATTGGTTTTTATTACCCTCGTATCTGGGAAAAATGGAAACTTAGGTAAGTGTTTTATCAACATATGTAGCAAAAAAACATATCTAATTTAGCCCTTTCATGCTTACTATAACTAGTTATTTCGGTTTTTTACTGGCTGCTTTAACTATAACCCTAGCTCTATTTATTGGTTTGAACAAGATACGACTTATTTGAAATGAATTAACTGGATAATTCAGAAAAATCTTTTTCGGAGATCCCGGATATTCTATGGTTCTTTACCGCACCAATTGCCAATTCTTTTCTTGGTCATTGAGATTCACGGATAATTAAGATTAATATTTAGGGATAGATCTTACCTCTTTTTTTTATCTCCTTAAATAAACCGAAATGATTGAAGTTTTTCTATTTGGAATCGTCTTAGGTCTAATTCCTATTACTTTAGCAGGATTATTCGTTACTGCATATTTACAATACAGACGTGGTGATCAGTTGGACCTTTGATTGAGTAGAGTAACATTTCTTTTTTTGATTGACCTCCTCCTTGCAGGAGGTCATTGCAATTCAACTTTGTTTTGTTAAGTGATTTTATCATGATTCGATATAAGATAGACGGAATCACGCTCTGTAGGATTTGAACCTACGACATCGGGTTTTGGAGACCCGCGTTCTACCGAACTGAACTAAGAGCGCTTTCAAAAGAAAAACTCTTTTTTTTCCATTTCTAACAGATTAAAGTTCTAACGGATTTAGCATACGTATAATATCCAACAATTAAAGATTATGCCCCATTTTAATGGCGATCAATTAATCCCTCGTTACTGCCCATAGGAGAAGTAATAGGTAGGGATGACAGGATTTGAACCCGTGACATTTTGTACCCAAAACAAACGCGCTACCAAGCTGCGCTACATCCCTTTTCAAAATTGTTGTACAGTGTCATTGTACAAAATCCGTGTCTTGTTTTCCACATCGTTATTTTATCCTCCATTTATATCCAACTTTATTGTCATTTCTTCTTTTTGGTTTCATATAATAAAAGAATTATATACATTTGAAACCCAACCTAACGTATAACAAAAGAATTAATATTTATCAGTAATGCTCGGGAGGAAGGGGTCATTTTTTTTCTTTTTGTGGGACAGACAAATCTCATCTATTGGTTCATTGGACATATCCACTTTAGTTAGTAATTCCGCGTAAAAATAAATACAAATGATCTTGAACTACAGCATCTGACCATATATGTATTACAATAAAGAAGGAGGATTTTCTCAATGCGAGATATAAAAACATATCTCTCTGTGGCACCTGTGCTAACTACTCTATGGTTTGGGTCTTTAGCGGGTCTATTGATAGAAATTAATCGTTTATTCCCAGATGCCTTGTCATTCCCTTTTTTTTAATTTTCGTTATTGATATGGGAAGAAATGCGGAAATAAAATTCCACATGCCGTGACTCAAATTTTGTCTCCCCTTTTCAATTCTTTAGGATAGGAAGGAAAGACAAAAAAAGTGTATTGAGCCTTCTAAAAAATCCGGTAGATCCAAGATCTAATTTAGGAAAACAGAAATTCCATTTTAATTTGTAGCCAATCTAGGGTAGGCTGCACGAACTCATAGCATAGTAAGAAGATACTTAACTGACATATTGGGATTTAGGATATAAATAATTGATAGTTAGAAGGAAATTGTATTACTTAATTATTACTCTAATTTTGTATTGCTTAACTTAAATAATTACTCTATTAATATTCTATTAATTAGATAATAACAAAACAATAAGTAGAATGAAATAAGTACAACGAAATCTTTAGAAATTGCATTTCTCGTTAGTACCTTCTATTGATTTTTTTTCGTCTTCTTCGGTTCGGATCGAAACTAGAAGAGTTAAGTTAAGTCGATCCAAAATCTAAAGGAGGTTCATGGCCAAGGGTAAAGATGTCAGAGTCAGAGTTATTTTGGAATGTACCAGTTGTGTCCGAAATGGTGTTAATAAAGAATCGTCGGGCATTTCTAGATATATTACTCAAAAGAATCGCCACAATACACCCAGTCGATTAGAATTGAGAAAATTTTGTCGCTATTGTCACAAGCATACTATTCATGGGGAAATAAAGAAATAGATCGAAGGGAACATCATGTGTTCGATCTTTCCAAGGAATAGTAAGAGTAAGAACTTAACATATATAATATACATATTATGTACAAATAAAACCGGATTTCATGTAGATATTATGTCATGTGTATAGATAGATAATATATGAATCAAATAATATAAATAATATATTAAGCCCTATTTCGGTTGGATCTGAAATGAATAAAGGAAGAGAATTTTAGAGATAAGGAATAAACCATGGATAAATCCAAGCAACCTTTTCGTAAATACAAGCGATCTTTTCGTAGGCGTTTGCCCCCAATTGGATCGGGGGATCGAATCGATTATAGAAACATGAGTTTAATTAGTCGATTTATTAGTGAACAAGGAAAAATATTATCTAGACGAGTGAATAGATTGACCTTGAAACAACAACGATTAATTACTATTGCTATAAAACAAGCTCGTATTTTATCTTTGTTACCTTTTCTTAATAATGAGAAACAATTTGAGAGAGCCGAGTCGATCCCAAGAACTACTGGGCCTAGAACCAGAAATAAATAGGCATACTCCTCAATTGACTCAAAACTCCAATCGGAACTTAAGCTCAGATTGATGTTTTGTCCGAAAAGGTCTAGAATCCAGATTTGATTCTTGTGTTATAAGAAAGAAAAAATGCGGGAAGAAGAAATCTTTTTTTTTATTGAAATATGTTCGTTCATTCCTACTACTTATCTTAATGGATTTTTATTCTATATCTTCCCGGAGTTCATTCTCCGGGGAATTCCGTTTCAATCATTCCTGTATATTACTTTAGAATCTCCTTTATTTGATGATCTTATTGGAAATCATGTAAAGACAATTCTTATTTGATATAGCTATTTGCGCAAGTATTTTACGATTAAGAAGCAATTGCTTCTTGTACAGATTGTGTATAAATCTACTATAACTATAGAATACCTTATTCTCACGAGTTACTGCATTTATCCGAGTGATCCACAACCGCCGAAAATCCCTCTTTTGCCTGCCTCTATCTCGATGAGAGGAAACCAAAGCTCTCATTTTCTGTTGAGTAATCGTTCGAGTAAGTCTTGAATGAGCCCCTCTAAAGGTTGATGCAAATAAACGAATTTTTGTTCGACGTCTCCGAGCTGTATATCCTCGTCTAACTCTGGTCATTGAATCAAATTAAACCTTAATGAATAACTAATTGATTTTTCTTCTTTCAGTCATCCTTTTCCCCTTCCCCGGTCAATTAATACCAAAACGGATTATTCCGATATATAAAATCTCAATTCCAATGGCTTTTGCTACTATGACCTTCCCAACCACGATTTCTAATTCTATTCCTTCCAGTTATTTCACCGGGAAATAAGACAGTCTAACGATACTAAATAAAAAAATAGTGGGTTCCATCGTTTCTATGGTTACCTCTTAAACGGTGAGGTCCTCTCTATACACCGGAGCCTCTTCTTTCATTTAATCAAATGTTATTGTGAACTTGTATAGTTCACACTCTTTGGCTCTACCCATCAATTATACAGTAATAGCTCTTTCACAATACGAATTATTCATACAGTGACGGCATTTAATTATGAAAGTTGGCTAGGTAGCTGACCCTGTTAGTCCGTTTTTCAAGAAAAGAAGCATAACTTTTTTGCTTCTTATAATACTATTTCCGCCGCTTAATGGATAACCGTTTGCTACCAATGGGGAATTGCTTCTTATTTCAAATCTAGATGATTGGATTTGCACCAATGGAAACCATAAATTCCATATATCTATACAATATAGGTATATGATAGATCTTCTCTATCTATCCTATTCATTGGTACTGATCATTGATACTGAAAAAATGGTCTCATTTGTTCGAACTCATGATCTGAATGAACGAGTCGCACATACACCCTAGTACATGTTCCTCGACGCTGAGGACATCCTCTAAGAGCGGGAGATTTCGTAACATTTCTTATTGGCTGTCTTGTGTTTCTAATAAGTTGTTTAATAGTTGGCATGTCGTATGTATATATCTATATATAGAATAAAATGAGTTGGTTTAGATCGATCTTAACCTGATGATTGATGATTATGAATTATTTCTATTCAATATCAAATCACAGAAAATTCGAATTATGGTTTGAAATAGATTTACACGAAATCCTCAGTATTTTCGTTTTCGACCGCTACAAGATCAACAATGCCATGAGCTTGGGCTTCTGTTGCTGACATAAAAACATCCCTTTCCATGTCCTCGGATACAACCCATAAAGGGTTGCCCGTTCTTTGTACATAAACCTTTGTGAGGGTTTCGCGAAGTTTCAGTAGTTCTTCCGCTTCCAGGATAAATTCCCCTGCTTGTGCTTCATAAAAAGAACTAGCAGGTTGGTGAATCATAACCCTGATGATATTGATATAACATCATGAACGGTTCTTCGATTTTGCATGATTGAGCTAAACTCAAAAAGGGATAAAAAACTACCAAGAAGAAAAAGAAAATCGAATTGAACAACCGTACAGGCATCTTTTGTTCATTGCATACGGCTCCGCAATGGAATTGACTTTTTTTCTTCTCTTCGATTCTATCGAAGAAAGAAATCGAATCCATCCGATACAGATCGTTGAATGATCCATTTACCACCCTTCCTTTCGTAGAAGTAAAAAAAAATACTATGATGGTTCTGTTACTTTCTATATTTATCTCGTCTGTGATTTAGCAATCCCAAAGTTTCTTTCTGATACGATCAAATAAGGAAAAAATGATCTTTTTTTTTTTCATTTTCGTACTCGTTCTTTCAGAATATAAATATCTGAAAGAGACCGACTTCTAGTGTGGAAGCAAAATGGTTTGTGACGCTGAAATGTACTCCCGACACATAAGAGCAAATCGGAAATAACCTTTGTTTCATACTACTATTTCGATACAAAATCATATCTTATGAAAAAACAATACAAATTTGTTAATATCGAACTCGAAATGCCATGCTATTATTACTTATTATTTGATTTATAATCAATATGGCGAAGGCATAGTCTTCCTTTTTTTTTTCAAATAAAAACTCATTGGCGCCAAGCGTGAGGGAATGCTAGACGTTTGGTAATTTCTCCTCCGACCAGAATGAAAGATCCCATTGACGCGGCTAATCCCATGCATATTGTATGCACATCAGGTGGCACAAATTGCATAGTATCATAAATGGCTATTCCTGGTATTACCCATCCGCCGGGAGAATTTATAAACAAATAAAGATCCTTAGTATCATCTTCTATACTGAGATATACCATGAGACCAACAAGTTGATTCGAGATCTCGCTATCAACCTCTTGGCCTAAAAAAAGTAATCTTTCTCGATAAAGTCGGTTGATTAGGACAAAATTGTATCCCTTAGGAACCGTACGTGCACCTTTGGATGCATACGGTTCAAAAAAAATTTCGAAAAAAAAGAATCAATGTGTCGATTCCTGTTTTATTTCTTTTTTTCTATAATAGGTTTTTGCTTTTTTTTTTTTGAAGGGTCCTCCATTAAAAAAATGATATGAGTTTTGGCTCTCTTCCCTCAAAAAAAAAGAATTGACTGAACTTATTAAACTAACCTCTCATTGATGTATTGTTTCATCGAGATTCAAATCACGATGTCATTTTCTTGTTCCTGACTGGGCCCCTTTCAATTCTTTTAGGTTCATGGTCTACTCCGGGAAAAGATCCGTCCGAATTCGATTTGCACATATAGGGCAAATGGTCTCAGTACCACTTTTTTGTTATGATTTCTTTTTTTTTTTTTTATTCATTTCGTGTCTTGCTTTCCCCAAACTATTTGATGTATTCATCATACTATTTCATTGGTTGGCAGTTTAGGATCATTCCTATCATTCCTATAGTAATAGGAAGTCTAAGAATAGTTTATGATACAAGTGGTAATCATACATATATTATATTACCAATTTGTTACCGATTTGGTATTTTCTAAACGGAGCCTGGATACTTTATTTTATCGGTCCAAGTGAACCATAAATTCTTCTAAATTGATAATATTGATCCCCAATATAAATTGATCTAATTGCACTTCACGCTCCGAATGATTGATGGTGTACTCAATACAATATTTCTTGGGCGAAACGGAGGATATCTCGATCGGGGGAGAGAACGGGTAAATCCCATATGACCCAATATGTCTGACAAGTCGCACTATACGTCAACCCAAACCGCATCTTCCTCTCCAGGACTCCGAAAAGGTACTTTTGGAACACCAATGGGCATTAAATTAAAGAAAAAAATTAAGTACTATACTTTACTTTAATATGGAAACGTAACAATCACTTGTTTATTGTCTTCATCCCTTTTTTCGGTTTAGTTTATTTGATACAGAGACTGGAAGGTTTATAGAGTAAGACAGAATGAAGAAAGAAAAAATTTTCACGAAGGTATCGATCGTTTGAATGATAAACAAGTATCTATCCATTCGTTCCCCCAAAATGGGACCAATCCTCCCATTGCGTATTGGTACTTATCGGGTATAGAATAGATCTGCTTCTCTTTGTTCTTACGAACAGAATTGTTCCGTTATTTTCAATGGAATCGAATAAATATTAACCCTTTCTGATACAGAATCTACTGAAAAGGTTAGCTACATAGTATATATAGTTGTTTTTCCAATGCGATAAAATTAAAGCGACATAGTGTCTATTTTTCTTTGATAAAGGGGTATTTCCATGGGTTTGCCTTGGTATCGTGTTCATACTGTTGTATTGAATGATCCCGGTCGATTGATTTCTGTTCATATAATGCATACAGCTCTAGTTGCAGGTTGGGCCGGTTCGATGGCTTTATACGAATTGGCGGTTTTTGATCCCTCTGATCCCGTTCTTGATCCAATGTGGAGACAGGGTATGTTCGTTATACCTTTCATGACTCGTTTAGGAATAACCAATTCGTGGGGTGGTTGGAGTATTTCAGGAGCAACTGTAACGAATCCGGGTATTTGGAGTTATGAAGGTGTGGCAGGGGCACATATTGTGTTTTCTGGCTTGTGCTTCTTGGCAGCTATCTGGCATTGGGTATATTGGGACCTAGAAATATTCACTGATGAACGTACAGGAAAACCTTCGTTGGATTTGCCCAAGATCTTTGGAATTCATTTATTTCTCTCAGGGGTGGCTTGCTTTGGCTTTGGCGCATTTCATGTAACAGGTTTGTATGGTCCTGGAATATGGGTGTCCGATCCGTATGGACTAACTGGAAAAGTACAAGCTGTAAATCCAGCATGGGGCGCGGAAGGTTTTGATCCTTTTGTTCCGGGAGGAATAGCGTCTCATCATATTGCAGCGGGTACATTAGGCATATTAGCGGGTCTATTCCATCTTAGTGTCCGTCCTCCTCAACGTCTATACAAAGGATTACGTATGGGCAATATTGAAACTGTACTTTCCAGTAGTATCGCTGCTGTTTTTTTTGCAGCTTTCGTTGTTGCTGGAACTATGTGGTATGGTTCAGCAACTACCCCAATTGAATTATTTGGTCCTACTCGTTATCAGTGGGATCAGGGATACTTTCAGCAAGAAATATATCGAAGAGTTAGCGCCGGGCTAGCCGAAAATCTGAGTTTATCAGAAGCTTGGTCTAAAGTTCCCGAAAAATTAGCTTTTTATGATTACATTGGTAATAATCCGGCAAAAGGGGGATTATTCAGAGCAGGTTCAATGGACAACGGAGATGGAATAGCTGTTGGATGGTTAGGACACCCCGTCTTTAGAGATAACGAAGGGCGTGAGCTTTTTGTACGTCGTATGCCTACTTTTTTTGAAACATTTCCGGTAGTTTTGGTAGATGAAGACGGAATTGTGAGAGCTGATGTTCCTTTTAGAAGGGCAGAATCCAAGTATAGTGTTGAACAAGTAGGTGTAACTGTTGAGTTCTATGGGGGTGAACTTAATGGAGTAAGTTATTCTGATCCTGCTACTGTGAAAAAATATGCTAGACGTGCCCAATTAGGTGAAATTTTTGAATTAGATCGGGCTACGTTGAAATCCGATGGTGTTTTTCGTAGTAGTCCGAGGGGTTGGTTCACTTTTGGACATGCTACGTTTGCTTTGCTCTTCTTTTTCGGCCACATTTGGCATGGCTCTAGAACCTTGTTCAGAGATGTTTTTGCTGGTATTGATCCAGATTTGGATGCTCAAGTCGAATTTGGAGCATTCCAAAAACTTGGAGATCCAACTACAAAGAGACAAGTAGTCTGATACGACATTTCGGTGGTATCTTTCGCCTCTATTTTTTTTTGATTTGACATCGGGTACTCGGGAAATCTTGACGTGAATCACCATCTTTTCTTTGCCTCTTTTTCTTTCTTTATATGGTAAATGATCCCAAAATGAATAGGTGTGGAAGCTATAATTGTAAACCACGATCGAATCCATGGAAGCATTGGTTTATACATTCCTTTTAGTCTCGACTTTAGGAATAATTTTTTTCGCTATCTTTTTTCGAGAACCTCCTAAGGTTCCAACTAAAAAATGAAATAATTTTTTTAAATGATTCAATTGAAGTAATGAGTCTCCCAATATGGGAGGCTCATTACTTTAACTAGTCCCCGTGTTCTTCGAATGGATCTCTTAGTTGTTGAGAGGGTTGCCCAAAAGCGGTATATAAGGCGTACCCAGTAAAGCTTACAAGTAAACCAGATATGGAGATGGCGACTAGGGTTGCTGTTTCCATTTTTAGATAATTTCAAGATCACAATGGATCTACGATAAGATCGTTTATTTACAACTACAACGGAATAGTATACAAAGTCAACAGATCTCAACCAATCATTAAATAGGATTTATGGCTACACAAACCGTTGAGGATAGTTCTGGATCTGGGGCAAGACCAAGACGAACTAATGTAGGGAGTTTATTGAAACCATTGAATTCAGAATATGGTAAAGTTGCTCCGGGATGGGGGACTACACCACTTATGGGGGTCGCAATGGCTCTATTTGCGATATTCCTATCTATTATTTTAGAAATTTATAATTCCTCCGTTTTACTGGATGGAATTGGAATGAGTTAGGTTTATTAAGAACTATGAAGTTCTAGTCTTTCAATCAAAGAAAAAATGACTTTACTTAAGATTTGGATTTCTAGACCATTCTGGTAGTTCGACCGTGGAATTTTTTTGTTTCGGTATTTCCGGAATATGAGTGTGTGACTTGCTATAATTGATCCTATTGATAATACATAGAATGGACCTGTTATCTCTATTAAGATGATTCTACTTCGTCGGATATTTATTATAGTATCTGGAGCACGGAATATATAGAATAGATCAAGTAGAATA